TCCGGTGTTGAGGGAATTGCACGGATAGAGATTCAAAAAAGAATTGATCTAATTCAAGTTATAATCTATATAGGGTTCCCAAAATTATTACTAGAAAATAGACCGCGAAGAATTGAAGAATTACAGATGAATGTACAAAAAGAACTTAATTGTGTGAATCGAAAAATAAACATTGCTATTACACGAATTACAAATCCTTATGGACACCCCAATATTCTTGCCGAATTTATAGCCGGACAATTAAAAAATCGAGTTTCTTTTCGAAAAGCAATGAAAAAAGCTATTGAATTAACGGAGCAGGCCGATACAAAAGGAATTCAAGTACAAATTGCAGGGCGTCTTGACGGAAAAGAAATTGCGCGCGCCGAATGGATCAGAGAAGGTAGAGTTCCTCTACAAACCATTGGAGCTAAAATTGATTATTGTTCCTATACGGTTCGAACTATATACGGGGTATTGGGAATCAAAATTTGGATATTTGTAGACGAAAAAAAATAAGAGTTTACGGGTCTTTAGAGCCCCCCCATTAATGGAAATAAACCAAACAAAGAACGAGCTCTTTTTATCTTCAATCAAAACAAAAATGAGAAATTCCGCAATTCTATAGGGTTGAATAAAAATTCGATTGATTTTTTTTTTTTTATTTTTATATAATTGCTATGCTTAGTGTGCGACTCGTTGGTTTTTTTTAGGGCTAGGATTCCAAAAAATGGACCGTCCTGTAGTATGAACTAATAACTCTAGCACTAATAACCAACTCATTGCTTCGTATTATCTGAATCCAAAGAACCAGTCAAGATATAATATAGTGGTCATATCGTTGTAGCAACTGAAATTTGCATAACATAAAAACCCAATCTGATTGTAGGTTGTGAAGTTCGAAGTTGTGAAAGAAAATCGAAAAGCATGCGGATAAATGGAAGGATGAGAGAAAGAGAGAAAGAAAATATCAATGATATAAGATTCCAATATGTAAGGTCTGTAAGTCATCTCATAAAAAACAGTGTAATATAGCATCAATACTGATTCATCCCTAACTAGATGAATCCGCTCATGGAACAAAAAAAATCAAGAGCCCCGAGCCAATAAAAACTGAGAAAATTGACTTAAGAAAAAATTTCATTAAGGGCTCCGTTGGAGAATTCAGACCTAACCATTAATCGAGAAGCAATGGGAACGACGGAACCCGTGAATAAAGAAAAAGAAGATTCTATTGGAAATGAATCTTAATGATTTATTGGGTGGGATGGCGAAACGAACCCAGGAACTAAACTATTCTTTTATTCGTAGAGGTCATGAACTAACCCTACAACTGAAATAGATATTGAAAGAGTAAATATTCGCCCGCGAAAGGTTTATTTTTTGATTTTATTGGATTGATTCATTTTGATCGATCCGATATGGTAAAGGGCAAAACAAAATAAAGATTTGTTATAACGATAAAAAAAAAAAAGACATTGAGATTATCTATAAATAGAACATAAATGTTTCAATTCTATATCTAAACATGATATACAAATTTAGAATAGATTAATTAGATGAACTTTCAAAAAATCCTATGCTTCAGTATATTATTCATTAAATTCCCCTATATCTTGATAAAATCGTTTTTAGTCCTTTCATTCGCGAGGAGCTGGATGAGAAGAAACTCTCATGTCCAGTTCTGTAGTAGAGATGGCATTGAGAAAGAACCATCAATTATAACCCCAAAAGAACAAGATTCCGTAAACAACATAGAGGAAGAATGAAAGGGATATCTTATCGAGGTAATCATATTTGTTTCGGCAGATATGCTCTTCAAGCACTTGAACCCGCTTGGATCACATCTAGACAAATCGAAGCGGGGCGCCGCGCAATGACACGAAATGTACGGCGCGGTGGAAAAATATGGGTACGTATCTTTCCAGACAAACCAGTTACACTAAGACCCACGGAAACCCGTATGGGGTCCGGTAAAGGATCCCCCGAATATTGGGTAGCCGTCGTTAAACCGGGTAGAATACTTTATGAAATGAGTGGAGTAGCTGAAAATATAGCTCGAAAGGCTATTTCAATAGCGGCGTCCAAAATGCCTATAAGAACTCAATTCATTATTTCGGGATAGGAATGTCGAAACAAAGGAAATAAATCTTGGGTATAAAAAATGCGGGTCTTCCCTTTTTTTTTTTTTTTTTCTTTTTTTTTTTACTTTTTACTTCGTCCTTTCAGTGCTTTACTTTAAATTAAACATTAAAAAAACGGACTCAAAAAACGATATGATTCAACCTCAAACCCATTTGAATGTAGCAGACAATAGCGGTGCCCGAGAATTGATGTGTATTCGAATCATAGGAGCCAGTAATCGTAGATATGCTCATATTGGTGACGTTATTGTTGCTGTGATCAAGGAAGCAGTACCCAATACGCCTCTAGAAAGATCAGAAGTGATCAGAGCTGTAATTGTACGTACTTGTAAAGAACTCAGACGTGATAACGGTATGATAATACGGTACGATGACAATGCTGCAGTTGTCATTGATCACGAAGGAAATCCAAAGGGAACTCGAGTTTTTGGTGCGATCGCCCGGGAATTGAGACAGTTGAATTTTACTAAAATAGTTTCATTAGCACCTGAAGTATTATAAGAGGGGACCGCGATATAGTGATAGTATGAAAGAAAATAAAATAGATAAATCAAAATTTAGTAGAGTATGTCTCACGCATATACTTTTAATAATTTTCATAAAAAAAAGAACATGTTGATTATATCAAAATTTGGAAGCAACAAAATTTTCAGTTTATCATGGGCAAGGACACTATTGCTGACATAATAACTTCTATACGAAATGCTGACATGAATAGAAAGGGAACGGTTCGAATAGCATCTACTAACATCACCGAAAACGTTGTTAAAATCCTTTTGCGAGAGGGTTTTATCGAAAACGCAAGGAAACTCGTGGAAAACAAAAAAGAGTTTTTGGTTTTAACCCTACGACATCGAAGGAATAGGAAAGGGCCGTATAGACCCATTTTAAATTTAAAACGAATCAGTCGACCCGGTCTACGAATCTATTTTAACTATCGACGAATTCCTAGAATTTTAGATGGGATGGGGATTGTAATTCTCTCTACTTCTCGGGGTATAATGACAGACCGAGCGGCTCGACTGGAAAGAATCGGTGGAGAAATTTTGTGTTATATATGGTAATTATTCTGCTATCCGAATTGTATTTGGAGCTTACTTTTATGTTGTGAGAAAAAAAAAAAGGGGAGGATTCCTCGAGGTTTAATTACCGAATAACTTACCAAAGGTATGCTCCGGGTTCTTTTAGATAGTTTAGAGAGCGAAGTAAGATTCTAGATTATGTTTCAGGAGGGATGCGACCCGTTTTTCTACATCTACTCCCGGTGGCTAGAGGCAAAATTGAAGGAAGTCGTTATGATTCAGATTCAACTGGAGGATATAATAATAATATATAGACTACACAAAAGGATTTGAGTGATTAGGTGATTTTTCAACATTCCTTTCAGGGGGATACAAATCGCGGTTCAAAAATTTCAAGAAACTTATTTTCTTCCAACTTCCAATAAGTAGATTCGAAATTCATTTAAGGAATAACAATTATGAAAATAAGGGCTTCAGTTCGTAAAATTTGTGAAAAATGTCGACTGATCCGCAGGAGGGGACGGATTATAGTAATTTGTTCCAACCCGAGACATAAACAAAGACAAGGATAATCTTTCGAAAAGTTTAGAAAGTAACCGATGAACAAATCAACATAAAAGATCGGTTTTGACATGAAATGGATATATCCATATATCTCTGACTTATATTTATGAAATGATCAAATATGGCAAAATCTCCACCACGAAGTGGTTCACGTAGGCCGGGACGGATCGGTTCACGTAAAAGTGGACGTCGAATACCAAAGGGCGTTATTCATGTTCAAGCAAGTTTCAACAACACCATTGTGACTGTTACAGATGTCCGGGGTCGGGTAATTTCTTGGTCCTCGGCCGGTACTTGTGGATTCAGGGGTACAAGAAGAGGTACGCCTTTTGCTGCTCAAACCGCAGCAGGAAATGCTATTCGAGCAGTAGCGGATCAAGGTATGCAACGAGCAGAAGTCATGATAAAGGGTCCTGGTCTCGGAAGAGATGCGGCATTACGAGCTATTCGTAGAAGCGGTATCCTTTTAAATTTCGTACGGGATGTAACCCCTATGCCACACAATGGTTGCAGACCCCCTAAAAAAAGACGGGTGTAGAAATAAACATTGAAGAGATTTCAAGAGAAATAAATGACTCAATGATCTGACAAATAATATTACTATGGTTCGAGAGAAAGTAAAAGTATCTACTCGGACACTGCAGTGGAAGTGTGTTGAATCAAGAGCAGACAGTAAGCGTCTTTATTATGGGCGCTTTATTTTGTCTCCACTTATGAAAGGTCAAGCCGACACAATAGGCATTGCGATGCGAAGAGTTTTGCTTGGAGAAATAGAAGGAACATGTATTACACGCGCAAAATCTGAGAAAATCCCACACGAATATTCTACCATAGTGGGTATTCAAGAATCGGTACATGAAATTTTAATGAATTTGAAAGATATTGTATTGAGAAGTAATCTTTATGGAACTTGTGACGCGCTTATTTGTGTCAAAGGCCCGGGATATGTAACTGCTCAAGACATCCTCTTGCCGCCTTCTGTGGAAATCGTTGATAATACGCAGCACATAGCTAGCCTAACAGAACCAATTGATTTGTCTATTGGATTACAAATCGAGAGGAGTCGAGGATATAATATAAAAACGCCAAATACCTTTCAAGACGGAAATTGTTATCCTATCGATGCTGTATTCATGCCTGTTCGAAATGCGAATCATAGTATTCAGTCTTATGGGAATGGCAATGAAAAACAAGAGATCCTTTTTCTAGAAATATGGACAAACGGAAGTTTAACTCCTAAAGAAGCACTTCGTGAAGCCTCCCGGAGTTTGATTGATTTATTTATTCCCTT